AACCTACGACCAGTCAGTTAACAGCCGACCGCTCTACCACTGAGCTACTGAGGAACAAGGGGAGATTCGACCTCCTAGAGTTCAACTCCCGCTCTCAACCCATGAACAATATGAGTCCGAAGCTTCTTTCGTAACTCCCGGAATTTCTTCGTAGTGACTCCGTTCCATGCCTCATTTCATAGGGAAGCCCAAAGTGGCTCTATTTCATTCTATTTCACTTCCTAGCACTTCCTATCATTTAATATCCATCCCTTTGGTCTTATTTACATAAGAGATGTCATTTATAGTCTATCTCTTTCTATATATGGAAAGTCAAGAAATTCTCATCGAAACATCGAGAAATTGTGCATATAGAAAACTCTAAAGAAAGAAAAAAAGGAGACCCATGCCATGATTTTCAAATCTTTTCTACCTTTTCTACTTAGTAGTCTAAGTTTCTCGATGAGGATAATTAATTCGGTCGTTGTGGTCGGACTCTATTATGGATTTCTGACCACATTCTCCATAGGTCCCTCTTAGATCTTCTTTCTCCAATCTTGGATTAGGGAAGAAGGAGATATTCGCGACTACTGGCGGTTTCATTATGGGGCAGCTCATGATCTTCATATCGATCTATTATCCACCTCTGCATCTATTCTTTCTTAGCTAAACGGGTGGAAGATCCATCCAATTTGGTTATATCATGGACTCGAAAAGCGGATCTGAATGTGACTGAAATGCACGATCTTCACAGGTATCACTTTTCACGATACCTAAAAGATGGAATAGCGATTTTCGAACCATTTCCTATACGAGAATGGTTTCCATTACTTTGAGAAATGGATTCTATATCAAACTATAGCTATTGCATTAAAGAAGAAAAGAAACTAATAGAAGTCGAAGACGCGGAATGGTAGTGAATAGAGAGAAAGATTCTTCTGATTTTCTTGTTCCTGAAAATATTCTATCTATCTCCTAGACGCCGTAGAGAATTGAGAATTTTCATGTCTTTCAATTCTCGTACTCGTAATTGGAAAGTTACGGAAGGAGGTCCATCATTTTGCAATGAAAACAACATAAAAAACTCTGGACAATTTCGAAATCAGGCCAAGCGTCTTAATACATATGCAAAAAAATTCATTATTGGCCCACCATTGATTAGAAGATTTAGCTTGTATGAATCGCTATTGGTTTGATACGAATAATGGCAGTCGTTTCAGTATGTTAAGGATACAGATGTATCCACAATTCATTTAGAGTTACTTAATAGCCTATTTCTTATACCATATCTCTATCCCGTGAAATTCTCGAGCCGAAAGATGGATGCATATGCTGTGTTTCATTTTGCTAAACGATATCAATTAAATGGTGTATCAATTCCATAAATTGGATATAGCAATAAATAAATCAGCAAAATTCTTTTATTTTAGATAGAAGAAATGTTTCTTCTATCTAAAATAAAAGAATGTACCCTTCTATCCAAATCCAATTTGCATCGATAAAATAAATCCAAATTCTAGTAGTAGATGAATAATTGCAAATTTCTGTGTGTACGAGATTAGAATAACTTCAAAATAACTGACATATTTTTTTATTTTTCCTGATCAGAAAAATACATGAAAAAGAAAGGAGGTAGAAAAATTTTGGGATTTATGGTTAAAGAAGAAAAAGAAGAAAACAGGGGTTCTGTTGAATTTCAAGTATTCAGTTTCACCAATAAGATACGGAGACTTGCTTCACATTTGGAATTACACAAAAAAGATTTTTCATCGGAAAGAGGTCTACGAAGACTTTTGGGAAAACGTCAACGTTTGCTGGCTTATTTGGCAAAGAAAAATAGAGTACGTTATAAGAAATTAATCAGTCAGTTGGATATTCGGGAGAAGTAATTTAATCGTTCGAATTTTTTTCTTATTTTATTAGTAGTCTTATAGTAGTCTTAGATTTTTCATTTTGATGAGCCTCGTTTTGAGGAATTCATGGAATAATCCATTTTCATGGAATAATGAATTAAGGAAGAAAGGATATGAGTCTACCGCTTACAAGAAAAGATCTCATGATAGTCAATATGGGCCCTCAGCACCCATCAATGCATGGTGTTCTTCGACTGATCGTTACTCTCGATGGTGAAGATGTTATTGATTGTGAACCCATATTAGGCTATTTACACAGAGGAATGGAAAAAATCGCGGAAAACCGAACTATTATACAATACTTACCTTATGTAACACGATGGGATTATTTAGCTACTATGTTTACAGAAGCAATAACGGTAAATGCACCAGAATTCTTGGAGAATATTCAAATACCCCAAAGAGCCAGCTATATTAGGGTAATTATGTTAGAGTTGAGCCGTATAGCTTCTCACTTGTTATGGCTTGGACCTTTTATGGCGGATCTAGGCGCACAGACCCCTTTTTTCTATATTTTTAGAGAGAGAGAATTGATATATGATCTATTTGAAGCTGCTACAGGTATGCGAATGATGCATAATTACTTTCGCATCGGAGGGGTAGCCGCCGATCTACCTTATGGATGGGTCGATAAATGTTTAGATTTCTGTGATTATTTTTTACGAGGAGTTGTTGAATATCAACAACTTATTACACGGAATCCCGTTTTTTTAGAACGAGTTGAAGGAGTCGGTTTTATTAGCGGAGAAGAAGCAGTAAATTGGGGCTTATCGGGACCGATGTTACGAGCTTCTGGAATACAATGGGATCTTCGTAAAGTTGATCCTTATGAGTCTTACAACCAATTCGATTGGAAAGTCCAATGGCAAAAAGAAGGGGATTCATTAGCTCGCTATTTAGTACGAATGGGTGAAATGAGGGAATCCATCAAAATTATTCAACAGGCTGTAGAGAAAATTCCTGGAGGCCCTTATGAGAATTTAGAAGTCCGACGCTTTAAGAAAACAAAGAATTCCGAATGGAATGATTTTGAATATCGATTTCTTGGTAAAAAACCTTCGCCCAATTTTGAATTGTCAAAGCAAGAGCTTTATGTAAGAGTGGAAGCTCCAAAAGGTGAATTAGGAATTTATCTGGTAGGAGATGATAGTCTTTTCCCCTGGAGATGGAAAATTCGTCCACCCGGTTTTATTAATTTGCAAATTCTTCCTCAACTAGTTAAAAAAATGAAATTGGCTGATATCATGACGATATTAGGTAGTATAGATATCATTATGGGGGAAGTTGATCGTTGAAATGATAATAGATAGGGTAGAGATAGAAACTATCAATTCTTTTTCGAAATCGGAATTATTAAAAGAAGTCTATGGACTGATATGGATTCTACCCATTTTGACCCTCCTACTGGGAATCACAATAGAAGTACTCGTAATTGTGTGGTTAGAAAGAGAAATATCCGCATCGATACAACAACGTATTGGTCCTGAATATGCTGGCCCCCTGGGACTGCTTCAAGCTATAGCCGATGGAACTAAGCTACTTTTTAAGGAGGATATCCTGCCATCCCGAGGGGATATTCCTTTATTTAGCATTGGACCTTCTATAGCAGTCATATCAATTTTATTAAGTTTTTTAGTTATCCCTTTGGGATATCGTTTTGTTTTAGCCGATCTTAGTATTGGTGTTTTTTTATGGATTGCCATTTCAAGTATTGCTCCTATTGGTCTTCTTATGGCAGGATATAGCTCAAATAATAAATATTCTTTTTCAGGCGGTCTACGAGCTGCTGCTCAATCTATTAGTTATGAAATACCATTAACTTTTTGTGTGCTAGCAATATCTCTACGTGTGATTCGTTAAAATAGGATCTTTTTCCTCCAAAATCCATTGAATATTTATCTTCCTTTTCTTATTCTCGGGTTGGTAAGTTAAACTAGATAGCTATATGAGTGAAACAAAACAACTTATTAATTTGTAGTAAAAAGAAAAAATCTCATTTCCTACGTACAAGAAAAAAGTTGAAGTAAACATAAGTAGTGTAAACTCTTTACCCCAAGGTTGAGATTTTTTGATTAGTCATCATATCTTGAAGCGGGCAAGAATAAAGGATTCGCGATATGGAATTCCATTACTAGAATATTCCGAGTTATTACTATAACTTATAATCATAAGGGGAATCCATCAAAAATTAGTGAGGGGTTAGGAACACTAAAGTACATAAAGGATTAGTAATGAGGGAATCTAAGACATTAGAGATTTTTCCTCATAAAAGGAATCATAATAAGGACTTGAAATTGGTGGAAATGATCAAGTAGTACTTTCTTCGGATTCCGATCCAGAGTATGTTCCCTTTCACTTGTTAAAGAAATGGCTATCAAGAACGAATTAATCCTTTATTCCTTTTTTCTTTTTAAGTACCCTTCCCCGGGGAAAGAAGAATAGGACAAAAGATATGGAATGCAATACAAAAAAAAGATATTTATTTATTTTTTCCTTCCTCTATTCATATTAATACAGAATTCCTCATGAATTAATGCCTAATTCTTTTCATTTATTAATTGCTATAACGAGTGTTTTATTCCAAGATTAAGTTATTACTGAACAAAGAAAAATTTTCATTATATTATAAAGGACGAGATCAATTCGGAAGCGCTTTTTCTTATTCTAGCAGACGGAATTCCTTTGGTCTAATTTAGGACTTTCCAATCGATTTTATCTTACCTAATTCTATCTATGCCCAGGGGGATAATACCGAAACGAAACAACCCTTTCCTTTTTTCTGATCATAGAGAAGCCGTATGAAGCTAAGGTTTCATGTACGGTTTTGGAATAGCGGTGGGAACTGTGATGTTATCATCGACTATGATTATCTAACAGTTCAAGTACAGTTGATATAGTTGAAGCACAGTCAAAATATGGTTTTTTTGGATGGAATCTTTGGCGTCAGCCTATAGGTTTTCTGGTTTTTCTAATTTCTTCTTTGGCAGAATGTGAAAGATTACCCTTTGATTTACCAGAAGCAGAGGAAGAATTAGTAGCAGGTTATCAAACCGAATATTCCGGTATCAAATATGGTTTATTTTATCTTGTTTCTTACCTAAATTTATTAGTTTCCTCTTTATTTGTAACAGTTCTCTACTTAGGCGGGTGGAATTTCTCTATTCCCTATATATCCTTTTTTGAATTTTTCCAAATGAATAAAATGGTTGGAATTTTGGAAATGACAATGGGTATCTTTATTACATTAACTAAAGCTTATTTATTTCTCTTCATTTCTATCACAATAAGATGGACTTTACCCAGGATGAGAATGGATCAGTTATTAAATCTTGGATGGAAATTTCTTTTACCTATTTCCCTGGGCAATCTCTTATTAACAACTTCTTCCCAACTTGTTTCACTATAAATAAGATAATACAATAACAGTAAGAATATTTTCAACACAAAAGTTCTCTCAAACAAGAGAAAGAAACATATCTTTTTCATAGATATTTAGAATATGTTCCCTATGGTAACTGGGTTCATGAGTTATGGTCAACAAACAATACGCGCTGCAAGGTACATTGGTCAAAGTTTCATAATTACCTTATCCCACACAAATCGTTTACCTATAACGATTCACTACCCTTATGAAAAATCAATTACATCGGAGCGTTTCCGGGGGCGAATCCACTTTGAATTTGATAAATGTATTGCTTGTGAAGTATGTGTTCGCGTATGCCCGATAGATCTACCCCTTGTGGATTGGAGATTTGAAAAGGATATTAAAAGGAAACAATTGCTTAATTATAGTATTGATTTCGGAGTTTGTATATTTTGTGGTAATTGTGTTGAGTACTGTCCGACAAGCTGTTTATCAATGACTGAAGAATATGAACTTTCTACTTATGATCGTCATGAATTGAATTACAATCAAATTGCTTTGAGTCGGTTACCAATCTCCATAATGGGAGATTACACAATTCAAACAATTAGGAATTCGACTCAAAGTAAAATAGACGAAGAAAAATCTTGGAATTCAAGAACGGTTACTAATTATTAGTTACTAGGATTTATCTTTTTTGTTAGAAAAATCCAATAGTTTTTTATTAACTATAAAGAAAAACGAATAACTACTGCTTATTGCAAATTATTCCTGATTTAAAATGAGAGTAGATTTTCGTGATGTCATTTCTAACTATACAACTTATATACAAAAAAATATCCTAATCCCTTTTTCCTTCCTTGAATCTTTTAGTTTTAGTCAGTTCATGAAAAATTTTATACTATTAATTTCTTCTTATCCATAATGGATTTACCTGGACCAATACATGAGATTCTTGTGCTATTTGGGGGATTTGTTCTTCTACTAGGAGGTCTAGGAGTAGTATTACTTACCAACCCAATTTATTCTGCCTTTTCGCTGGGATTAGTTCTTGTTTGTATATCCTTATTCTATATTTTATTGAATTCCTACTTTGTAGCTGTCGCACAACTTCTTATTTATGTGGGAGCTATAAATGTTTTGATCATATTTGCCGTAATGTTCGTAAATGGCTCAGAATGGTCTAAAAATAAGAATTATTGGACTATTGGAGATGGGTTCACTTCACTCGTTTGTATAACTATTCTTTTTTCACTAATGACTACTATCCCAGATACGTCATGGTATGGAATTCTTTGGACTACAAGATCAAACCAAATAGTAGAACAGGGTCTCATAAATAACGTTCAACAAATTGGGATTCATTTAGCAACTGATTTTTATCTTCCGTTTGAACTCATTTCCATAATTCTTCTAGTTTCTTTAATAGGTGCAATTACTATGGCTCGGCAATAAGAAATACTTAGAATTAGTCAAAATTCTTAGAATTTCAAATCTAAAATAAATAACTAAAGAATCACAATTTTGATTTAGTAAAACCCATCTACTGCCAACAAATACCTTCTTTTCTCTTTTGTTGTGTAACTGTTCTATTCTAATTAATGGAATCGGTTCAATTCTTGTCCTCATATTGAAATGAATCGAGATTGATAAGGAGTTAGTTAATGATGTTTGAGCATGTACTTTTTTTTAGTGTCTATTTATTTTCGATTGGTATCTATGGATTGATCACAAGCCGAAACATGGTTAGAGCTCTAATATGTCTTGAACTTATACTGAATTCAATTAATCTAAATCTCGTAACATTTTCTGATCTATTTGATAGTCGCCAATTAAAAGGAGACATTTTCGCAATTTTTGTTATAGCCCTTGCGGCTGCTGAAGCAGCTATTGGACTATCCATTCTTTCTTCCATCCATCGTAACAAGAAATCAACTCGTATCAATCAATCTAATTTTTTGAATAATTAGACATAAAATCCTCTAAACAAAGGCGCACATATAATAATAATATCAAATATTAAGATGAATAGAAATCTAATACTATTTTCTTCTATTTTCTTATTATTTTATTATTTTATAATATCTATATCTATTTTTTGATTAGGTTATTACATAGTATTCTTTTTTACTTATTGAATTTTTGCAATTCATTGATATTGCAATTTGAATATTGCAATAATTTATATTGAAAAGACGATAGCCAATAAATTGGCTAATTCGAATTCGTATGTACAATTCGTATAATTATGATTGTTGAAGCCAAAAATTCAAGTCTCTTGGCTCTTTTCACGCTTTCTCACAAACGGATTAAGAAATATATTGCATTATTTTATTTATTTATTTGTTGAAGTTTGGATAAACCATTGCTTCGTCTGGTGTCTACAATACATATGACTCATATAGTACTAATTTCATTTTTACCAGATCGAAAATTTTTATGTTGAAAAGGAAAATTTATAGATCCAATGTCACATTCCGTAAAAATTTATGATACATGTATAGGATGCACTCAATGTGTACGAGCTTGTCCAACAGATGTATTAGAAATGATACCCTGGGATGGGTGTAAAGCCAAGCAAATTGCTTCCGCGCCGAGAACCGAAGATTGTGTGGGTTGTAAGAGATGTGAATCTGCCTGCCCAACAGATTTTTTAAGTGTCCGCGTTTATTTAGGGCCTGAAACAACCCGCAGCATGGCTCTATCTTATTGATACGTTACAAAAAACTCCACTTGAATCGTCTGATTCCTCTTTACCGAGGAAGCCTGTGCTCGCTTATTTCGAGCACGGGCTTTTCTGGTCAAAACGTATCTTCTCTTTATCACTTTATCATGAGTTATTTTCCTTGGTTAACAATACTTGTTGTTTTGCCGATATTTGCAGGTTCATTAATTTTCTTTTTACCTCATAGGGGAAACAAAATCGTTAGGTGGTATACTATATCTATTTGTTTATTAGAATTCCTTCTAATGACTTATGCATTCTGTTATCATTTCCAATTGGAGGATCCCTTAATCCAATTAAAGGAGGATTCTAAATGGATAGATGTCTTTGATTTCCACTGGAGATTGGGAATCGATGGACTTTCATTAGGATCTATTTTATTGACAGGATTTATCACTACTTTAGCTACTTTAGCAGCTTGGCCAGTTACCCGGAATTCGCGATTATTCTATTTCCTGATGCTAGCAATGTATAGTGGTCAAATAGGATTATTTTCTTCGCGAGACCTTTTACTTTTTTTTATCATGTGGGAGTTAGAATTAATTCCTGTTTACTTACTTTTATCCATGTGGGGGGGAAAGAGGCGTCTGTATTCAGCTACAAAATTTATTTTGTATACTGCAGGCGGTTCCATTTTTTTCTTAATCGGAGTTCTAGGTATGGGCTTATATGGTTCCAACGAACCAAGATTAGATTTGGAAAGATTAATTAATCGATCATACCCTGCAACATTGGAAATACTATTTTATTTTGGCTTCCTTATTGCTTATGCTGTCAAATTGCCTATTATACCCCTACATACGTGGTTACCAGATACCCATGGGGAAGCGCATTACAGTACATGTATGCTTTTAGCGGGAATCCTATTAAAGATGGGAGCATACGGATTGATTCGGATCAATATGGAATTGTTACCTCATGCTCATTATCTATTTTCCCCCTGGTTGGTAATAATAGGAGCGATGCAAATAATCTATGCAGCTTCAACTTCTCTTGGTCAACGAAATTTCAAAAAAAGAATAGCCTACTCCTCCGTATCTCACATGGGTTTCATAATTATAGGAATTGGTTCCATAACCAACATTGGACTCAATGGAGCTATTTTACAAATACTATCCCATGGATTTATTGGTGCTACACTTTTTTTCTTGGCGGGAACGGCTTGTGATAGAATGCGTCTTGTTTATCTCGAAGAACTGGGGGGGATATCTATCCCAATGCCGAAAATTTTTACCATGTTTAGTAGCTTTTCAATGGCTTCTCTTGCCTTACCAGGAATGAGCGGTTTTGTTGCAGAATTAGTAGTATTTTTTGGACTAATTACTAGTCCAAAATTTCTGTTAATACCAAAAATGCTAATTACTTTTGTAATGGCAATTGGAATGATATTAACTCCTATTTTTTTATTATCTATGTTACGCCAGATGTTCTATGGATACAAGCTATTTCATGTTCCAAACGCAAATTTGGTGGATTCTGGACCACGAGAACTCTTTCTTTTAATCTGTATCTTTTTACCAGTAATAGGAATTGGTATTTATCCAGATTTTGTTCTCTCGCTATCGGTTGACAAGGTAGAGGCTCTCTTATCCAATTATTATCCTAAATAATTTTTTTTTACTAGTCCGCTCTATATTCCATAGTGGAAAAACCAAATAATTCAGAAAAAAGTAAAAAAGTCTAATTAGATCTATCTCGAATTTTTGAGAACCCTTTGAGAAGGCGTTCAAGGGTTCTCAAATCAAACAAAAATGGAAAAACTTTCATTTCACGAAGGTTTTATGTTATGTAATCATTTAGATGGTAATGTAAATGCACCATAACTATGTAAACCTATTCCTAATAGATTGATACCAAAATAGCAGATCCAAATTATAAGAAATCCTATCGAAGCTACAAGTGCGGAATTCGTACCCTTCCAATTTGGATTTGTTCTACTATGTAAATAAATTGCGAATATGGTCCAAGTAATAAATGCCCAAGTTTCCTTAGGATCCCAATTCCAATAGGATCCCCACGCCTCATTAGCCCATACTGCTCCACAAAGAATACCTATGGTTAAAAGGGTAAACCCTAGGCTAATGACACGATAACTCCAAGAATCCAAACGCTCAATTAATTGATATTTGTAATAATTTGGAAATGAAGGAAAAGAGGTGTTTTTTAAAGCACTTCTTTTTACATAGAAATATTCAATCTCACTAAACTCACTAAAGAAAAGTGTTTTATTTAAAACATTTTTTTTCTTTTCTAAAAAGAAATTGAAATTCTTTCGAAATTTAATGATTAGAAGAGCGGCGGATAATAAGGATCCGCACAAAAGAGTTGCATAGCTTAGTAACATCATACTGACATGCATCATTAACCACTGAGATTGTAGAGCAGGTACTAGTATTGTGGATTGATGCATTTCAGTTAAAAGACCCGACGTGGCAAAGCCTTGCGTTAAAATAGTACTTGGCGTAGTTATTGTGCTTAAATCATTTTTAGAGTTCTGTATCTTAGGAATCGTATGAAGAATATACAGAGCCCATGAAAGGAAGATCAATGACTCATATAAATTACTTAATGGAAAATGTCCCGAAGAAGCCCAACGAGAAACTAAGAATCCTGTTATAGAGAAAAAAGTAGCTATCATTCCTTTTTCTGACGAATCACGTAATCCCCCAAGTTCACGAACTAATAAGGTTATCAAATGAATTGTAATCACAATTGAAATGGTTGAGAAAGAGATATGAGTTAGTATATGTTCTAAAGTTGCAAATAGCATAAGGAGAAGGTCCCATTACAAAATTGGAAATTTCGAATTGAATCCATTTTCTAATCTATTGTATTCTTTTTCGAGAATGCCGCCACTCGGACTCGAACCGAGATGCTTGAGCACTGCTTCCTAAGAGCAGCGTGTCTACCAATTTCACCATGGCGGCTAACTTTAAATAATAGGGAAGTTAAAAGAATAATAGTTATTTTCTCGCAAATCGTCGAGATTGGGAGAGTCCATAGAATTTAGGAACATTAGAATCTTCATTAAAATGGACTTCGTTTGGTAGTATCATTGGGGATTTTTTTAACAATAAACTCTTGCTTTGCCCAATAGAAACAAAGCTTGAAAGAGTTGGAACTGTTTTTTCTCAGTTGCAATATAGAACTCATTTTTTTCTAATTAGTTTCTCATTGAAATAAAAAAAAATCTTTCAATCTATCCATTAGAATTTCTATAATTTCATCATTAAATACAAAGAATTTTGGATTTTAGCAAAATTTCTAGAATGAAAGCCTTTATGCTCTTATTAACAGGACTTACCAAGCCTAAACCTATTTTTTTGTGGATTTTTGATAAGATAGGTAGAAGTTGTAAGTCCTATTGCAAGAATACTCTACTTTTCATAATAGAATCCTCATATTTTATTATGAGGATTCTATTATGAAAAGTTCGTTGATAGGAAAAGAATACTTAGGACACAGTATACCAAAAACTTTTGTTCTATATATCAGAGGGGTTAGTTCTAAGAATATTGTACCGAGGAATTCGACACATAAAAGTACATTCATTAATTAATCCGAATTATTCATTTTAAATAATTGGAATTTCTTTGGGATAGGTCAATTCAGATTATTCCAAAACCAGATTATTTGTTTGTTTGTTGCCCAGAAAAACCCTTTGGTTTTGGATGCTCGCTACCGCTGGAAAATGATCTTGATTTTGCTAAAGAATAAGATTGTACTATGGAAAAATAAGTCTTTTTCTTCCAAAGATTTTTACGAATACGCTTTTTTGACATCGAAGTACGTTTTTTTGGAACTGCCATTCAAAAAGGAGATTACTTTTTTTCTAGTTGTATGTGAAAGACATCTATTGCCGCAAATCAATCCTTCTTTCTGTTTTTTCTTAGTATTTATACTTTTTCTTAGTATTTATACTTAGATACTGAACTGAAATTCTGAATTCTTTTTTACTTGATTTTCTCTAATGCGGATAAGACAAGAATTTTTTAGCATATTTTTCATATATATTTTATACTTTGTTTTAATAATATAGAATATATACAAAGGTTTTCTATTTAAATTAAATCAATTTATATATTAAGTATACTCCATATATAGATCTACGGCCTATCCCCCATATAAGATGGGGGGATAAAAGGAAGGGAAAATTCAAATAGTTAATTAAGTTCAGAATGGTATTCCATAATGGAATTCCAATCAAAACAAAAAAAATACTTAGTCTCTTAAATAAGACATTCTAAAACTTAGGTAATTCTAGTCATTAGGATTTCAGTTCTATATGAAGTAAGGAATATTCGAGAATTTCCTATAAACATAGGTTTTCATTGGAATTCAATCAATCAGTTACGAAACATGAGAGCTGCTTCATCTTCATTTTAATAGAAAGAAATACAAAAATGAATAGAAAGTAAAATGATTCAATCCTTTTTTGTATTTTAACAAATATCCTTCTTTAGGTAATAACTAGGTAACAAAGTTATTTAATTAACTTTTTGAATTTAACCAAGTAAACCCATTCTTCATTTTTGATTATTTCAATGAGAGAAATTTGGAAAAATGAAGAATTCCAGTATTTTGTCTTATTCTTATTTTTTGGAATTCCTTCAGAAAGAGATAAGAATTGGTTTGGTGAATCGGAAACAATTTTATTTTATAGAAAAATTTCAAGTAAAAATTGCAATTTCTTTTCTTATGGAACATACATATCAATATGCATGGGTAATCCCTCTTCTCCCACTTCCAGTTATTATGTCAATGGGGTTTGGACTTATTCTTATTCCGACAGCAACAAAAAATCTTCGTCGCATATGGGCTTTTCCTTGTGTTTTACTCTTAAGTATAGCTATGGTATTCTCAGTTCACCTATCTATTCAACAAATAAATGGAAGTTCTATCTATCAATATCTATGGTCTTGGACCGTCAATAATGATTTTTCCTTAGAATTTGGATACTTGATCGACCCGCTTACTTCTATTATGTTAATACTAATTACTACTGTAGGAATCCTCGTTCTTATTTATAGTGACGATTATATGTCTCACGATGAAGGATATTTGAGATTTTTTGTTTATATAAGTTTTTTCAATACTTCCATGTTGGGATTGGTTACTAGTTCCAATTTGATACAAATTTATTTTTTTTGGGAACTTGTGGGAATGTGTTCCTATTTATTGATAGGCTTTTGGTTTACACGGCCAATTGCAGCGAGTGCTTGTCAAAAAGCTTTTGTAACTAATCGTGTAGGGGATTTTGGTCTGTTATTAGGAATTTTAGGTTTTTTTTGGATAACAGGTAGTTTAGAGTTTAGGGATTTGTTCAAAATAGCTAATAACTGGATTCCTAATAATGGGATTAATTCCTTACTTACTACTTTGTGTGCTTTTTTATTATTCCTTGGTGCAGTTGCGAAATCTGCACAATTCCCTCTTCACGTATGGTTACCCGATGCTATGGAAGGACCCACTCCCATTTCGGCTCTTATACACGCAGCAACTATGGTTGCTGCGGGGATTTTTCTTCTAGCTCGACTTCTTCCTCTTTTCATATCCCTACCTTTAATAATGAGTTTCATTTCTTTAGTAGGTACAATAACACTCTTCTTAGGAGCTACTTTAGCTCTTGCTCAGAGAGATATTAAAAGAAGCTTAGCCTATTCTACAATGTCTCAATTGGGTTATATGATGTTAGCTCTAGGTATAGGTTCTTATCAAGCTGCTTTATTCCATTTGATCACTCATGCTTATTCGAAAGCTTTATTGTTCTTGGGATCCGGATCCATTATTCATTCAATGGAACCTCTTGTTGGATATTCACCAGATAAAAGTCAGAATATGGTTCTTATGGGTGGTTTAAGAAAATACGTTCCAATTACAAGAACTACTTTTTTATGGGGTACGCTTTCTCTTTGTGGTATTCCACCTCTTGCTTGCTTCTGGTCCAAAGATGAAATCCTTAGTAATAGTTGGTTGTATTCACCCTTTTTTGGAATAATAGCCTCTTTTACTGCAGGATTAACTGCGTTTTATATGTTTCGGATATATTTACTTACTTTTGATGGGTACCTGCGTGTTCATTTTCAAAATTACAGTAGCACTAAAGAGGGTTCGTTGTATTCAATATCCTTATGGGGAAAAAGGATACCCAAAGGAGTGAATAGAGATTTCATTTTATCAACAACGAAGAGTGGAGTTTCTTTTTTTTCACAAAATAGATCCAAAATTCATGGTAATACAAGAAATAGGATAGGGTCCTTTAGTACTTCCTTTGGGGCTAAAAACACTTTTGTCTATCCTCATGAAACGGGAAATACTATGCTATTCCCTCTTTTTATATTACTGCTTTTTACTTTGTTCATTGGATCCATAGGAATCCATTTTGATAATGGAGTAATGGATAATGGAATAGCGGAGTTAACCATATTATCAAAGTGGTTAACTCCCTCAATAAACTTTTTCCAGGAAAGTTCTAATTCTTCCATAAATTCATATGAATTTATCACTAATGCAATTTCTTCTGTAAGTCTAGCTATGTTTGGTCTATCCATAGCATATATCTTCTATGGATCCGCTTATTCCTTTTTTCAGAATTTGGATTTAATAAATTCTCTTGTAAAAGAGGGTCCGAAAAAGTTTTTTTCGGATCAAGTAAAAAAAAAGATATACAGTTGGTCATATAATCGTGGTTATATAGATATTTTCTATACTAGGGTCTTTACCCTGGGTATAAGAGGATTAACTGAACTAACGCAGTTTTTCGATAAGGGTGTCATTGATGGAATTACCAATGGAGTAGGTCTTGCTGGTTTTTGTATAGGAGAAGAAATTAAATATGTAGGGGGAGGGCGAATATCGTCTTATTTATTCTTTTTTTTATGTTATGTATCCGTGTTCTTATTCTTTTTTCTTTCTTAACTTAAGGAATTCCCCCGTCTCCTGCCTAAAGAGCCCCCTTATTCCCCTTCCTATCTTCTTCCCCCATCTCTCCCCCTTTTCTACCATCTCTCTCTTTTTCT